TTAAAAGGGCCCGTTTTATTCAATTCATGAATTTTCCATTATATGTCTGCATATATGTATATATGTACATATATGCATAGGGGTTCATACAAGAACCATCAAATAAAAAAATTCTATGGAATCATAACATAAAAGTAGGAAAGACTCTTCGGATCTAGTCATACCATTAGATTCTATTGACAATTCCAAAAAACTGTTCATAGTATGATAATACTATGATGATGATTATCATAGTATGATGACGGTCGGGTGGATATGCCCCTATCGTCTAGTGGTTCAGGACATCTCTCTTTCAAGGAGGCAGCGGGGATTCGACTTCCCCTGGGGGTAGGGAGGAAGTTGATCGTAGATTATCAATAAATCTAGAATTCATTCTTCCTGGGTCGATGCCCGAGCGGTTAATGGGGACGGACTGTAAATTCGTTGACGATATGTCTACGCTGGTTCAAATCCAGCTCGGCCCAATAATTCGTTGCTCCATGAATATGAAATAACCAATTTGTCCTCCAGAAACAGAAATGCCTGATCCGTAGAAATGAAGAGAAAGAGTCAATTTTTTCTCTATCCATGTTTTTCTCATTCGTTCTGATTTTTCTAACGATCTAGATTAATGATACTTAATTAAGATTAAGTATCATAAATCTAAAAATAGTTCTTTTTCTCATTGAAAAATTGATTATCCATTTTTTTGGCAATAAAATAACCACTCGTTACTAGTAATCCGTGTCGCTCTCACTATATTCCATATCCATGTGGATATTCAGTATATCATTCCTGTTTCTGTTACAACACAACGAATAGAATATTCTTATAAAACTAGTAAGAATATGTATGCCATACACCTTGCTGGGATTGTAGTTCAATCGGTCAGAGCACCGCCCTGTCAAGGCGGAAGCTGCGGGTTCGAGCCCCGTCAGTCCCGAACTAGGATCCGATGAATTGATAAATTCATCTCTCCATTTTCTGTGAAAGGGGGGACGGGTAGCAAGATCTAATCCCCAGCGGGGATCCTTATTTCTTTTGTTTTTCGTTTCGCATTTATCATCAGACAAGTACGGGAATTTCAATTTCTTTCACTAATACCGATTGATAAGGGGAGACATATGTAAGTTGGTACAATCGGTGGCATTACTATATTCAGTATTTTAATGGATACCATACTCGTCTGACTTTCTTTTTCAATTGTTCAAGAACAATGAAATGGAATAGAGTTCCCCTATTTTTACCGGGAATACATACACAAATTGTATTCGTTTATTGTACGATACACAATGAACTTAACATAATTACCTCGACTTTGTTTGTGTATCCTCAATTACTAATTGGAAACAATCTATCTATTCTCATGCAAATTGCACACTGAATTTTTGATGTATGCGTTCTAGTCTCAATCCAAGAAAGAAGAAGAGATACTATACTAATAAAATAAAAGACCAAGCAACGCCCCTTTTTAGTAAATTTGTTGGAATATTAGATCTTTTCCACTTAGCACCCGTCCTTTTTTCCATCTCACTTCTACTGTTTGGATCTGTGTGACCCATAGAATACCGGTCATATAATATCTCATAATTGTATGTATAAGTATAAGGAAAGAGAGTTGTATAAGGAAGACAAAGACAGTAGGTTATGGAAAAGAAAAAAAGTGGAAAAAAGAATGAAAAATTCAATGGAATTCCTGATTCAATAAAGAATCCCATTTCGGATTTAGTATGGATAAAATAAAAGATTTTCTTATGTTATACTATTCAATTCTCGACGATGAATCGATTTGATAGATCAGATATTGTTATTCATAATATTGATCCGATTCAGTATCATCAGAATTCAATTCATCCCATTGAATTGACAGGAGTAAAATTTCTTATCTCTATGGGATTAGATCCCGAGTTATTGCGAAGTAAAAAAAAACAATGAGATTATGGAAGTCAATATTCTCGCATTTATTGCTACTGCACTGTTCATTCTAGTTCCTACTGCTTTTTTACTTATCATCTACGTAAAAACAGTCAGTCAAAATGATTAATTTAACTGAAACTTGGTTGGATTATTAGTTCTTATCAATGATTGAAGAAATAAAAGAAAGGGATTAAAACTCCAAGTTTTAAATGAAATGATTTGGCTGGAATCATAAGTATCTGAGATAGTGTGGTAGAAAGAACTATATATAATATAGTTCTTTCTACCGCACTAGATAGTATTGTATATTTTTATCATATAAATTTATTATCATATAAATAGTATGATCATATAAATTTTATCATATAAAGTTGTATACAGATATGGTTTTATTTTTATATAGATATAGATCAATTTACAATATGTACATGTATTAGATGTACATCTAATACATATACATCGAAATAGCAGTCTAATTCTATTTCTTTTTTTTTTCGCTACATCTACTTGTATGGGTTTCGATCAATCCAAAATAATCCAAGGCCAACTCTTCTAATTCCTAGGCTTCTTATAACTTATAACTTAATATATAGATTTCTATTAATAATTAGTTTTTTTATATATATAATTAGATTTATATATAATATAAAATATATATTTATTTATATATTTATATAATATATAAATTTATATATAATAAACTAAATATATATATATAAACTAAATAAATATATATATATAAGTATAAGTCCCGAGATCCATCGAAAAATCAATGGAGGAAAAATAGTATGGGTATGGGCATATATTAACTATATAAAATAAAAATAAAATAAAAGAAAACGAAACCAAGGAATCTTTTTTTTTTTTAGTTTCGCAAAACGATCAATTAAACGATTGATACAATTCGATCACTCAATCGATTATTCAATTAGTAGTACCCCTAGAGTCCACTTCTTCCCCATACTACGAGTGAGAGGGAAAATGTAAAGACTACCATTAAAGCAGCCCAAGTGAGACTTACTATATCCATGTGAATTATGTCTCCTATCTCTATGAAGGAATTATTTCATTATTGATTATTGATCAATAATCATAGTGGAATCAATGGTGCAGAGTCAAAAGAAAATAGGATTCTGACTTAAGGCTATTGATGAACTAATCCAATGAATCTACTCGTAACAAGTTCCTATATTATCAAATTTCTGGTAGAATCGGGAAGCATTAAGCACAAATACGATACACACACCTTTTATTTGGAAATAGCAAAGGAATGCTCCTAATGGAACATGTAGAAATAGTAAGACCTATTGTTTGTTACCTTTCTTTCATAAGCAAAAGACGTCAAAATATACCATCAAGATAGATAACCATCTATCTGATACCTCTATTTTATTTGATCTAAGGCTTACGTCTTTCTGTGAAAGAATGGAATGGTAAGACACCACCATTATTACATACATTCTTTTTTTTGTAATCCCCTACACGGGCAAAGAATTTTTTTTTCAACTTTTCTTTTTACTCTATAAATAAGAGCTGCCCAACCATGTTGATTGAATGTTTGAGTACTCAAAGCCTCTCGTGAGTCTGGATACAAAGTATCTTCAGTCCTTTCCACAACTTCTAAATTGATTTCCCATCAGCCTATTCTATTCAATCTAATTCCAGACAGAGTCAGTAAACACTATTTTAGTATTTAGTATAGGTAGTGTAAGATAATTAGGAAGTCTTGATAGTCTTTCGTATAATCTCTTCTTCAATCCTAGGAGCAAAAATGGAGTGTCCTTTAGGAACCTTTGGATACTAAGATTTCCGACCTCTTACTTTCGTAGTTCTGAATCCCAGAATTGACTCTCACTATTTATTTGATTCAATTGATATCATAAATCAAATAAATGTCCGAATCAATTATTAATAAGTAAGGGTTACTTCATACCTATTGGTACCGGTTTGGACCGGTACCCAGAACCCAGATTTTGAGAAAAAAAATTTACAGTTTTTTTTATAGAATTATGGATTCTAAAAATCAAGTATCGACAGGCCTAGTCGTTTGCCTCTGCTTCTTGCGGGGCAAGAATTTGTCGAGTTAGATCAGCAGAATAAGAAATTTCAAGTCTTTTGTTGATCAGGCGACACCCGGATTTGAACTGGGGATAAAGGATTTGCAGTCCCCCGCCTTACCACTTGGCCATGCCGCCAAATCTGATCCAAAAAAAAATGGATAATATTTTTATCCATCCATATTCTATTACTAATTTTTTTTTGATCTTGAATCCCATTGTACTTATCCCTTTTCAAAAATTAATCCCTATTTTTTATTGGATCCAGTTTAGATTATTCTCTTCGATTGATTGTATCTCAAAAGACACACTGCTTAAAAACTTCCCTTCTCCTTCTATTGAAAAGAGAAAAAATAGATTTCCGGTCACAGACCGAAAAATTCAGGGCAAATTGGAACCATTAACTATTTTTACTTTAGAATTAGTGAACGGTTCTTAAATTTGTATCTCAAATTGTGTTTCTTTAATGGTATAACAAAATCAAATTGATTTACGACTAATCAGTATCAATTATTTTCAATAATAAATCCTTTTCAATTTCAATTATAACAAATTATATGTGTATATGTAAACCCCAGAACAGAAATTGTTACACAGATACCGAATCGGGTCTTTCTCTTATGTACATATCCCTATAGAGAATTATCGTGCTTAAATTTTTCATTGAATATTTTGAATAGAAAATAGGAATTATGATATAGTGCGACCTGACTTCTGTTGCCACAAGTAAAATTACGATAAAAGATGCGATATGCGGATAGGTATATCGGCATGTACTTAATAAATACTACTCCTATTACTATTACGCAATTCAATCGTATTCTATCTATAAATTCTACTACCAAAAAGAATCCGCGAATTCTTTTTTGAACATTAAAGTGTGCTAAAAAAAGGAAATTCTATACTGCTCCTGATTATTCTGTCTTTATCTCATTCATAAAGAGCAGATTTCATCCTGAATCCATTTATTTTTTTGGTACCCAATCTGATCGTAATATCATAATAATAGGTAGAAATTAGATCAATTTTTATATTCTATACAAGACT